TCAGAGGAATAATTGGGACTAGGGTCTCGAATTTCTTAATAGAAGTATCTATTAGAAATGAATTCTCTAGCATTTGAATCCTTACCACCGAAGTGTTTAGTCGTACACTTGAAAGATAGCCCAGAAAATATAAGAAATGATTGTATAATTGGTTTATATGGATCCTGTCCGGTAGAGACCACAAGTAAAAATGACATTGCCAAAAATGGACAAGGTGAGATTTCCATTTCTTCATCAGAAGATGAGTCCCCTTTGAAGCCAGAATGGATTTTCCTTGATATCTGACATAATGCATGAAAGGGTCCTTGAACAACCATAGGGTCTTCTGAAAATCATTACGAAGCACTACTACAAGATGTTCTATTTTTCCATAGAAATGTGTTCGCTCAAGAAAAGTTCCAGAGGATGTTGATCGTAAATGAGAAGATTGTTTACGGAGAAACACTAATACGGATTCACATTCATATACATGAGAATTATATAGTAACAAGAAGAATCTTTGATTCTCTTTTGAAAAAAGAGAAATGGATTTCTTTGGAGTAATGAGACTATTCGAATTACGATACTCGTGGAGAAAGAATCGCAATAAATGCAAAGAGGGGGCATCTTGTATCCAGCAGTGAAGGGTTTGAACCAAGATTTCCAGATGGATGGGATGAGGTATTAGTATATCTGACACATGATTTAAATGTGATAATTTGTCCTCGAAAAAGGGAAATATTGAATGAATAGATCGTGAATTATGAGATTTTGCTATTTCTTTTTCTTCTAGGGAAGATACTAATCGCAGCGAGAATGGAATTTCCATAATGACTGCAAAACCCTCTGATACCATTTGAAAATAAAAATTCTTGTTGTGCCCAACGAAAATAGATTCGTTGGAATCATTAACCGAAAGAATCAAATGATTCTGTTGATGCATTCGAGTAATTAAACGTTTCACAATTAGTGAACTGGATTTATTGTCATAACCAAAATTTTCCATAGGTTCGTAAAAAATCGATCCATTTAAACCATGATCATGAGCAAGTGCGTAGATATACTCCTGAAATAGAAGCGGATATAGGAAGTGTTGTTGCCTAGATCTATCTATTTCTAAATATCCTTGTAATTCCTCCATTTGAAATTATACAAAGGCACGGAGGATTTCTTGGGTTATCAAATGATACATAGTGCGATACGGTCAGAACAGGGTATATAGTAAGAAAAGAATAGATACCCCGGAGACGGGGAGTCCAATGAACGGATCCTCTCTCTTTCCATCCAATTTGTTTGTGTTCGTTATAGTTACAAGAGATGGTTAGAAATCCTTTATTTTTGCAACCCGATCGCTCTTTTGACTTTGGAAGAAATTCTCTTTATCAGTATACCGTTTCTTCTACACATTCGTCTCCACTCCATAATAGAGAAAGAATAGTTAATAGTTAGGATTCATGAAAAAAAAGGAATCGATGATCCACTCACAGGAGAACCCTTTCCCGCATCAGGCACTAATCTATTTTTAACGTCTAATTAGATCGGGTAATCATTCGAATTATGAACCGAGCTCGTTGCTTTTGGTTTCCTTATAATTGGAGCCATTAGGGCTCTATCCATTTATTAACTCGACCAAACTGTGAATTGATTTGGTACCGTTTCAAGAATCAAAACAAGATTTTTTACCGACCCAGGAAGTATTCTCAGAGTTCTCCATTGATACGACATGCTGTTTTTTCCATTCATTCCCTTTCAGGATCAGTCGTGGTCTTACAAACCATACCAATGGTATGGACGAATCTGTTGCTTCATCCAAATGTGTAAAAGATCCTAGCCGCACTTAAAAGCCGAGTACTCTACCGTTGAGTTAGCAACCCGTATAAATATGGTGTGTAGATACGATCGGAATCAAAAAAATAAATAAATAAATAAAGAGATTGGATTGCCCTACCCCATCAAAACATTGAACTAGCAACAAATCGAAAAGAAACATTTGATGATCAATTATGAACATCAAAATGTTCAGATCAGATTCAAATACAACGGATTCACGGATAAATATAGATAGATGTAAAAATTTGTGGACCCTCCTGTTTTGATCATTTTTTTTTTCATTATCTTTAAGAAGATACTTCTTGTGTCACAGTGAATCCGGCGAACCTAGTGAAGTAAAGAAACAAACTTATGGGACGTAGATAAATAGATCTATTTATCCACGATCGAATTATATTTGATCGATACACCATTGTCAATATAAATTGAATTTTGAGAAAAAAAATGAAATAAAGAAAATAAAGACTTGTGTTGGATTGGCACTACATAGATAAGAAATGAAGTGTGTGGGGGGGAATAAATAAAGAAGAAGTAGGAAAAAAATCTCTGGTTTTCAATAGAAGTACAAACAATAGCAAGATTGATCCCTTATTTATTCGTAGAGTTCCAACGAAAACCATCTGATTGATGGCAATCCCCTCAATTGCCAGTTATTTCACTCAATCTTTTTTTTTTCTATTTCATAAATTTTATTTCGTTTGATTAATTCGAAGTTCCTTAAATACTTCCGCCTTCTTTGAAATATCATGAACAGTTCCTGTAGGTTGAGCGCCTTTTTCAAGGAAATATAGAATAGCAGGAACATTTGAATAAGTTTGGTTCTTTATCGGATCGTAAAAACCCACTTTACGAAGATCTCTTCCTTCTCTTCGGGATCGAACATCAATTGCAACGATTCGATAGATGGCTCATTGGGATAGATATAGATGAACAATGCCCCCCCTAGAAACGTATAGGAGGTTTTCTCCTCGTACGGCTCGAGAAAGAATGATTCGAATTTATGTATTGTATATAGTGGCAAATGGATCCATAAAATCATCAATTAGATTAGGATTTGAGTCGTTTTTTTTTGGAAGGAATAAAAAAAAAGAAATCTCATTCGTACTCATAACTCAAGTTGGGTAATTCTCAAAGAGCTCGAAGGGAAATCCTTAGACATTTATTGAGCCGTCTCTAACCTCTTTTGTTTGTCTCGTCTAGAATCAATTTTCCTTTCTCATTCTGATCTAGTTATTGAGACAATTGAAAATGGCGTTTCCTTGTTCCGGTATCCTTTATCTTTGCTTTGAATCATTGGGTTTAGACATTACTTCGGTGATCCTTAATTGTTTCAAAATGGCAGCAACATACCTTTTGTTCTTTCTATTGAAGAATCGGTTGATTCCCCTGTGATACACTTTTGATCGAAATAGTTTTACCAATTCCGACAAATTTTCCCTTTTTTGCTTTTTTATTTGAAACTTGTTCGAATTTGCGATTTCTATATCGAAGATATACTTACGAAGTTGTTCCAACTTATTGACTGGCACTAACCCTAGATCCTTCCCTCTGATAAATGAATCAAGAATTTATGCTCGAGCTCCATCATGTACTATTTACAACCCCCCCAAATGGGGTCCTGGTGGCACAGAACAAACTATGTCGAGCCAAGAGCATCTTCATTGATATATAAAAAAATGGTGGATGCAAGAATCCACAGCCGATCATGTCCTTCAAGTCGCACGTTGCTTTCTACCACATCGTTTCAAACGAAGTTTTACCATAACATTCCTCTAATTTGGACCGGTATGGAATTGATTCAATATGGAATCATGAATAGTCATTGGCTCCATCGGTGCATAGTAGTCCATACTTTATTTTTATATATGTATGAATAGGTATTTCTCTGGGGAAATCTCAGCAAAAAGCCAAATTAACCCATATTCTGTTATAGGAATGAAACACATTTATAAAAAACACGAAGAAATGAGTTGCTTAACACTTATTTACATCTACATCTTCAACATATTGTTATATTGTTCGGGACGATCAATCATGAAAGATCCAATTCCAATTCTTTCTCGAACAACTAAACTAAAGACGAGTCTTTAATTCGATTACCAATACTGGAATTACCAATACTGGAACAAAATAAAATGAGTCATTAACCAAATAAGCTATTCTAATGAACCGGAAAGGTCGCAAGTGACTCGATAGGATAGATTCACCAATCTCACACTTCTTCGAATAGCGAGGATTTATAAGGTAAGGAATCATAAAAAATAAAATGGTTTCAAGAATTTCCTACTTCGACATCATTATCATTACTATAAATAAGTTTTCCTGTAAAGACTGAATTTAATTTGATCTCTAAATCAATCAAATCAACAAGTCGGCACAATCACAACGAGTAACTAAAAAGTTTAGCAGATATCTCATTGATTAAAGATACGCGAATTCGATCATCATAAGAGAAATCCATGTTTCTTTTCCAATTGAATCATCAATGATTTAAATCAGATGGATGGGTCGAGAAAAAATCCAATTTAGTTGTTTTCATGGGGATGGATAGAAAAGAGCTCATGGAAGATAAGATTAAGGTCGCTATTCTTTCATCTGATTGAGAAAATCCAAATCGTAGGAGTATGACCTTTCCGTATCCATCAGATACACCGAACAATTGTCACCGGGGGTCATCGTGTATATTTAAGAGATCACAAATCTTTTTAACCGAAACCGAAACCGAAATACCGGTGTCACTGAAATAGAACAATAAAACTACATATGGGCATGGTTCATTTTCTACGGATTTTGCTTTATTTCAGGTTCAGAAATTTTTCCATTTCCATAAAGATAAACTAAAGTGAATGGAATCTATGAATCCCCCCCCATCGTTACATTGATTTCCAATTATTCATTGGAGCCTGATGCAAAATAAAAGCAATTAAGTCCAAAGAAAATACATCTGTTTCGTATTGAACTTTATTGTTTGTTAATGAGATCCGGATGACACAGATATTGATTGAAATTGATACCTTCCTTTGCTAATTAACTCGTATCTACACGAATTCTATGGGGATCATGAATCATACTCAAAGCCAATCAAAAAAAGATCCTCTTATGGGATGCTATACCATCTTGTATAGGTACAAAGCCGAATGGGTCCAGATTAATTCGTTGTTTCTATTTTATTTTGCCCCACCCCAGTCTTAGGAGCTTTAATCCCAGTGATGGAATTAGTACCAAGAACTCCTCCTGTTTAGAATTCAGGATCCACATAAAATTAGTCATTTACCCCTATTTACTTTACCTTTCTTCCGCATGTCGACTCAGAATGCATCATGTGGGAATCCAAATTTGATAAATAGGGGGCATAAAGTTTCTCTAAATGACTAACTAACTTCAATATGAATATGAGCGGGGGGGAGGCGGGCATACGCTGAATGGCAACCCAATCTTTTTTTTTTTGAATGGAACTTTGATCTTTGTTCCCATCCTACCTATATCAAAAAGATATTTATTTCCATCCACGTGTCATTGACACTCGATTCTGTTTCTGTTTGTGAGAAACAGAAACAGGATCGAAAGGTAGGATATGATTCTTCTCTGAATCATTAGAAATCAGAAAGAAAGATTGGATCCCATTGTATCCAACATTACACTCTTAAACAGAGGATTGTTAAAGAAAAGAGCACAATCTTTGTTCTGATAGAATCGGTCTGGGACGGAAGGATTCGAACCTCCGAGTAACGGGACCAAAACCCGTTGCCTTACCGCTTGGCCACGCCCCATTGAGATTTCTATTTGACACTAATAACACTAATATGGATATTGGTTGTTCGTCAATTCCAGCCCAAATATCTATGGAATAGGTTGTTGCTAGGATTCGACACGTGTAGATGTAGAATCAAAAGAAATTCATTGATCATTATCTATAATTCAATTAAGATATTGTATGAAAGTATGATTCCTTCTATTCTCATTTGAGAATTGAAGGATTTTTGATTGGGGAAGTTCAAAGAAAAAGAAGGATTTTTTGTTTGGCCTATCTTCTCTTCTTTCTTTATTTTTCCCCAACTCACTAATAATGAAATTCTCCACAAGAGCGAAATTTTTGTTATGCTTAATATCTTTAGTTTGATCTGTATCTGTATTAATTCTGCCCTTCATTCGAGTAGCTTTTTCTTCGCCAAATTACCCGAGGCTTATGCTTTTTTCAATCCAATCGTAGATGTTATGCCAGTCATACCTGTACTCTTTTTTCTCTTAGCCCTTGTTTGGCAAGCTGCTGTAAGTTTTCGATGAGATCTTTAATACTGTCCTAGAAACATTCATGATTGATTCGCTAAAAAAGGAAAAATTCTATTCTAACAATTGATAAGATCAGATAAATCTTACATTATGAACTCTCGATTCAAACATTGAAATTCTTTTGGATAGCCGCGATGAATCTGGATCACCTCATTTTCTCATTCTGACTTTCCGGAGTTCAAAGACCTTATGTATGGTCCCTCACAATACCTAATTGTGGGTATGAAAGATCATTTTGGTAACGAAGGAATCAGAATCTTATTCCAAATGAATTCCTGCAAATTCCTTTCTTTTCTAGAAACCACTCCATTTCTTGGTGTCAAAATGGGATATGTGGTACAAAAATAGAGAATCTATTCCCTTATTTCCCCCAAAAATGATCTTGGAGATTGTGTAATGCTTACTCTCAAACTCTTTGTTTACACAGTAGTGATATTCTTTGTTTCTCTCTTCATCTTCGGATTCCTATCTAATGATCCAGGACGTAATCCTGGACGCGAGGAATAAAATAAAAAAATCAGAAGTTTTTCGTTGCTTGATTTCTGAATTTTCTTATGATTTTCTCTATTCCATACATTTAACTAAGATAACAAGGGCTCGAGATTTTTTCGAATTCGAAAGATAACTCTCAAGTGATCAGAGGGAACGGAGAGAGAGGGATTCGAACCCTCGGTACGAATAACTCGTACAACGGATTAGCAATCCGTCGCTTTAGTCCACTCAGCCATCTCTCCCAATTACAAAAGGATAATTCATATGTGACGCGTGAAGTAAAGATTGATAAAAGTCTTTCTTTATCTTTCTTTTCTTTATTCTTTTCTTTATCTTTCTTTTCTTTATTCTATATATATACGAATTTTATCAGCAATTGCATTTAGATAAGGATTCGAAACAGATATCTCCAATAGAAAGAGTACCTCTTTGATTTCGTACGAAAGGTTCTTTTATTCCCCCGGCCTGGCCAGTACCTATACCTAGCCAGGCCATTCCTTGTTTTGTTCCAATGAATCATAGATCAAATGATTTATCTGATTTGAAAACAAAAATACTTGTTATTGAAGCAGCAAGAAGGGCTATTTCCATTCCTATGACAGGAGTGTCATTTCTTATTATTCTTTGTTTTTCCTTTTATCGATTGACTTACTTTACTGGAATAAAAAAAATGGAGTTATGGATTCTTCCACAATTCAACTTATTTTTATGTTCCGACTTCAATGGCTCTTTCGGGCCGGAACTGTCAGTAACGATTCCCCCAGCAAAAGAAAAGATATAACTTGTTATTTAAATGAACCTTCTTCTCCTATTTCATTAAGTCCCCCGTCGGAACACGTCAGCACTCACTCCAATTTTCATGATTCTGATCCTATCTTGATTACGTCTCACTCCCTTGTTCGACAAATG